TTTAATCGAACCATCGAGTTTTCTTTGGTTGCTATCGTACATGTCTCATTTCAAGATTTATTGCCTGGAATCTTATTTCCGTTATACTTACTCTAAAAAAGAGAAGTAAATAATCATGGGGAGTCAAATTCCTAGTTTTCTATCTAAGTGTTTATAATATATTGGTGTTGGTATATCTATATAGAAATAAATGGAATAGTACACTTTTTTGATTGGATACAAAAAGGGAAACCTACTTGTTTTGTGTTTTACTAGGTACGGTATACCAATCAAAAAGCCTATTTGACAATGTTTATACAAAAACTTATAAAATATTTTTATTTTTTTTTTTCAAACTACGGCTTGTCCACAAATACAGTTGGTTGGTCCTAGATCCATTTGACTTCTATTAGATTCGATTGGAATTGGGTTAGGTTTTCTTTTTTTTTTGGCAGGCTCATATTAGGATTTTGACTCCCAAAATTCATCAAAATTGGGTAGATATACAAAAAAGTATCACCCATTCCGCGATTGTGCACAGGAAAATTCATAGGTAATTAATCTACCAATACAAAGATTAATGAAGAAAAATGGGTTTGTTTATTCGAAATTATAAGACTACTGATTGGATCTATTGACATGCGTTTTTGTTTTCAGTTTTCTGTTCTGCTGTAAATAATCTCCGTGAGCGAACTTATAGAAATAGATATTTTTTCCGATAAACCAAGTCACTCCACAATTCCAAACAATATTAAAGAATACAGAAATAACAACTATAAAATTTTTGTATCATTTTATTTCATTTAGGGCTATACGGACTCGAACCGTAGACCTTCTCGGTAAACCAGCTCAAACTTGTTATTATCAAAATGAGTCGAACTGTTTCAAAAACCCAACGTGCAGTTTTTTGCATTGGGCTCTTTCATTAACTAATAGAAATATCAGCTAGTCTGCCATATTTAAAAAAAAAGATTAAGGAGATGGCTCCATGCCCTTTGATTCATTACTGATCTAGGAGCACTGCCAAAGTGTTTCAAAGAAGGGTTATCTTGACGTAGGTCTGCTATGGCCTTGATCAACCTAAGTTAAATAGAGTCTCTATCGGCTCTGCTTAAAGCATAAAATATGCAACTTTATACACCTTAAAGCTCATAGGATGAAAAGAGATTGTTTTGAAGTCCTTGTGCTCATTCTGCCTAGCATTGAATAAACTGAATATTCACCCTATCAATATATCAAATCAAAGGCCCGGTTTATTTGGCGCATAACTAAATAGGCACCGAACCCTTTGTCAGGCTATTGTTCCCTCAAAGTCATGGAGTAAGACATTGATTTCTCAAAAAGATCAAATCTTTTGATTACATGATGGACTTCTCTGAAAAACATTGGCGCACGTGTAAACGAGTTGCTCTACCAACTGAGCTATAGCCCTTGTGCTTGTAATACATATTTTATTATCTAGATAATTTCTTGTCAAGATGAATATTCTACGATCCAACATCAAAGCTCTTTGATCTTTTTGATTGATATTGCTTTGATATTGCTTATAAATAATATTCTATTTATAATCCATCGACGGGCTGGGTCCCGTTTGTTTCTCTTTGTCATAATAAATGACCTACTTAACTCAGTGGTTAGAGTATTGCTTTCATACGGCAGGAGTCATTGGTTCAAATCCAATAGTAGGTAGAACTTATTAGATACCGTTGACTCTGCTATCTAATAAGTTTTTATATTCATCTCTTAAATGAATTTACATTTGCATCAGAATTGAATTTCACTGTATTCTATATTGATTGTCTTCAATCGGCAGTTCAAAAGAACTTAGAAACAAAATATCTTTTGCTTAGTCGGGTACACAAACGAATTATGAAATTGTATTGATAGCCTCTACTCGTGTCCTAGCTCGTCTGAGAGCTAGATTTGCCTCAATTGTTTGTCTCTTACCTTCAGCTTTCTTCAAATTAGTTTCTGCTTTTTCAAGAGTTTGTTGAGCTTCTTGGGGATCAATGTCACTACCCTTCTCTGCATCATTTACTAAAATAGTGATCTCATTATTACCTATTCGAGCAAAACCACCCATCAGAGCCATCGTTAGCCATTGGTTGTTAAGTCGTATTCTTAAAATACCGATATCTACAGCTGTAGCAATAGGAGCGTGGTTTGGTAATACGCCAATTTGTCCACTATTAGTAGATAAAATGATTTCTTTCACTTCGGAATCCCAAACAATTCGATTAGGGGTCAGTACACAAAGATTTAAGGTCATTTATTCGATTTGCTCTCCATTTCTAAGTTCATAGCCTTCGCGGTAGCTTCGTCGATGTTACCTACCAAATAAAAAGCCTGCTCAGGAAGACCATCTAATTCCCCCGAAAGAATTAATTTAAACCCTCTAATTGTTTCTGCTAAACCAACATATTTTCCTGGAGAACCCGTAAAAACTTCTGCTACGAAAAAGGGTTGGGAGAAAAAACGTTCAATTTTTCTTGCTCGTGCTACGGTTAAACGATCCTCTTCG